CCATCTAATCTGAGATAAATGGTATTGATAATGACCTATTAACCAGTTTTTCCATTTATTTTTTTTCGAGTTCCGAAGTTTCTTAGCTTTGAATTCAAAATCAATTATTCCTTGTCTTCCAAAATAAGTTTTTATTGAAGTTTTAAGAAAAAGGGGTGTTCCGTGATATTCAAGAATAGATCTTAACTTGTTTAATTTAAGAACTTGGATTTGTGACAATTTGTAAAATACATATGCTTGTGAGAAGGAGGATAATCCATCAACACTCTGTGAATTATTATTACTAATATTATAAAAGGATTTTTGTATAGTTGAAATAAAGTCAATTTTCGTTTCATTAGTTTTATTACCTTTTTCATGATTTTTTTGAATATTTAAAATGGGTTTATCAATAAGAGTTTTTGTTGATTCAAGAAAAAGTTTTGTATGCATTCTGGGAATATTAATCATAGATAGAAGTATATCTATGTATATCTTTTCAATGAAAAATTTTATAAAAAAATAAAATTTATGAATTAATCGAGCGCTGCGCCTTTTTAATATTTGCCAAATAGTTTTTGGGAATTCGAATCTTTTAACATTAGAACTACTTTTATTAGTATTAGGACTAAGATTTATTCCTGGAATAACTTTTTTTTTTTCTTTTGTAATTTTTTCTATTTTTTTTCTAATTGTACTTGTTCTATCAGTTAGATCGTTCGTTTTTTTTTCTGTCAGTAAATAATTTGTCCAACTTGTAGATCTAATTTGATTCACGGATTCATGAATTATTTGATTACGCGTTATAGAATCTTTTTCTTTTTTCGTTTCGCTTGATTTATCTACTTCTTTCAATCTACTAAATAGAATTCTTTTTATTTTTGAAATTTCTTTTATTATTATTTTTAAAAATAGAATACTTTTGCTAAACCATTTGTTTGTTTTTTTTGAGATAGTTAGAAAAAATCTTGTTCTTGCTTTTAAAACTTGTAGAATTAGAAAATATTTTTTTTTTAAGTTTCCAATTTTTTTTTCGAGTTTCTTTAAAATAGGTCCAAAAAAGGAAGGCCGTTTTCGGGGAGAACCAAAAGGAAGTTCAGTCTCCATTCCCCAAACTGTTAAAAAAGAAAAATCTTGCCCTTTCTTTTTCATTCGATCTATATAAGAAGACCCTAACTTAGATCCGTACCAAGGTTTCAGACAGAAAGGAAACAGTATTTTTATCTGAATGCCGTCTATTAACCAATTTTTTGGAAATTCTCTTTTTGATAATTGAACACCATTATAGGTGCATTTAATATGTATTTCTCTATTCCATTCCTTGAAATCCTCAGACCATTCAGGAAATTGCAATAGTAGTATACGGATAATATTTTTAGCTACTATTAATGAAGGTAATAGAATATATTTTCTAAGAGTCGATTGAGTTATTAACATTAAACCTCTTACTGCTTGTGCGAATGGGATAGTATCCCAGGCTTCTGCTATTTCTATTCGTGCTTTTTCCTTTCTTTTGTTCTCTTCTTTTTTGTCTTTCTCTTTTTTTTCTTCTATATAATCTGAAATTTTTAGTTCTGTTCCCTCTCCCATCCAGTTTCGAAAAATGAGTTTCATTACCCCGGAGGTATCAAAAAAAAGAAGGTGTGGTTTGTATATTCTGTTCAAAAAGAGGAGAGAATGCGCATTTGCTTGAAAGAGTTCCCCAATAACTGTTTTACGTCTTTGTGCTCGCATAGACCCTTTGATTATGTCTCGACGAAAATCCGATTGTTGCGAATAGCGTATCAAAGCCACTTCGTCTGTTTTATCAGGATTTGTAATATCTTTATTATCATTATTTCGCCGATTATCAGTAAAAATCACTACACGTTTGGCTTTTCTTGAACGAATCTGATAATCAATGGGTACTTCTTCTTCACCCTCTCCTTCCTGTTGTTCTAATTCATTGATTAATTTGAATGACCATCGAGGGACGTTTTTACTGATTTCTTTTATTCCAATAATTTTTTTTTTTCTTTTTTTATTTTTAGTATCAGTTCTAATTGCATCGAATAAAAATTTAAAAAATTTTGTTTCCTTTTCGGAATCCATTCTTTCTTGTTCTAAAAATAAAAAGGAAACTTTCAAATTAAAGTTTGATTCTCTTTCTCTAGCAAGTTGACTGATTAAAGTCAAGAAATACCTTCTTTTTTTTGATAATGTTTTTTTTTCAAATCGTTCTCTTTTCTGTTCCAATTTTCGGCGATCCGTATCAGTAAGAAAGAGAACATGAATTTTATTTCTTTCTATAAAACTTTCTATTAAAATTTCATTTCTAATTAAAGGTGAAAGAAATTTTTTGATTCTTCCACGATGCAACCCATTCAAGAAAGGATCATATATTTGGTGCAAGTATTCTTTTTTATTCCCCTCATTACACAATCGAATTCTTTTTTCTAGTATATCAACAGAAATAGATCTTTTGTCTAAAGCTTCAATTCGATTTATCAACTCATTGTTTAGATTATTATTTTTTTCTTGA